CGAAATATCGCTGCTACGCCAAAACTCGGCGCAAAGAACCAACCAGATTGCCCCAGTGGATAAATAAGGAATACGGAAACGAAAACAGCGATTGGAGCAGAGAATGAAATTGCATTATAAGGCCGCAATTGAACAGACCGAGCAAGTTCAAATTGACGTAACATGAAACCTATTAGTGCAAAAGCCCCATGGAGAGCGACAAAAGTCCACAGACCGCCTAATTGACACCAACGAGTAAAATCCCCTTGCGCTTCCGGGCCCCATAGTAGCAACAAAGAGTGTGCTAAACTATTGGCAGGGGTGGAAACTGCCGCGGTTAAGAAATTACAACCTTCCAAATAGGAACTAGCCAATCCATGGGTATACCAAGAAGTTACAAAAGTTGTCCCTGTAAACCAACCCCCTAAAGCGAAATAAGCACAAGGAAAGAGCAATAGGCCGGACCATCCTACAAAAACGAAACGGTCCCTTCGTAACCAGTCGTCCATAATATCAAATAGATCATTTTCTTCTTTAGTAACTCTACCAAGGGCTATAGTCATAGTGATCCTCCTATTCAATTACTTCAACCATTTCCGAGCACCTCATATCACTTCCAAGGCATACGATAGTTTGATTATCTGTGGACGATTTCTTTCTCGTTCAATGCCCTTTTTCAAAGGTCTCGAAGATAGAAATTTTTCATTTTTATCTATGGGGTCACAACCGAGGTCGTGGTAAATCCATGAATTTGATTCGATTAGTTTTTCTTATACTATAGAAATAAACATTTGAATTCAGCATTATTCCATGACTCCTATTTCAAAGCCTATCTTTTAAGTTAAGGAAAAATGAAAATAAAAGTAACCCCTCTTTTCCCACTCGCTCTCTATTGCATGGGTGGAAGAACAAAAATTGGATTCTGAAAAAAAAGAAAGATATTGAAAAAAAAATTGACTTTCGAAATCCATTTTTATGTGTAGCGGAAAGGAGTTGCGATTTCTTCTTATTCCTATAGAACATCTAGTAACAAGAATATGAAATCGTAAATAGCGAAAAATTCTTGCCTTGCGCGGTCTAAGTCTAAGGAAATACAAAAAATCCGCTTATACAATTTCATCTACATCGAATTTATATATCAGAATAGTGGATAGAGGCATCATTCAAGGAGTCAGGTCTACTTACTTTATCTTTCTTTCCAATTTTATGGTGGGTTTGATAAGAACCCTTTTTGTTTTGTTTATAAATAATCGAAAAAAGAGTTTTTTATTTTTTATATAACCTGCTTGTTTTATTATAACAAGTCCTATATGAAAATGCCCGCTGAAGAGAAAATCTATCTGATTGTTTCTCAGCCAATATCGAATTTTAGAAAGAAAAAACAAGAATTTTCTTCTTTTTTTTATTAACATTAAGAAAAAAGAATATAATTAAAATGGAATTGGCAATATAATTTTTATGGACTTTTGAAAGAAAAAGGAAGGATTTTTTGCAATCGTTATTTCTTGCCTCTGTCATATCACGGAAACCTTTCGATTTGGAACGGGGAGAGATGGCTGAGTGGACTAAAGCGGCGGATTGCTAATCCGTTGTACAATTTTTTTGTACCGAGGGTTCGAATCCCTCTCTTTCCGCCCCCTCGGATCATTTGGGACTTTCGAATTGGAAGGAATTCTGACCCCCGGATTTTCTCATAGATAAATGTACGAAACAAATCCAATTTGTAAGAAAAAATTCCAAAAAAATTTGGATTTTTACTCCTCACGCCCAGGATTACGTCCTGGGTCATTAGATAAGAATCCAAAGATAAAGAGGGAAACAAAGAATATCACTACTGTATAAACAAAAAGTTTGAGAGTAAGCATTACATAATCTCCAAGATTTTTTTTTAAGGAATAGATTACCCGTTTTTCCTTACCACACAGATCCACTAGGATGGGTTTTGTTTATTTTTACACCTAAAAATGCAAAAATCAATTCTGGAAAAAAATTGCAAGAATTGATTTATAATAAGCACTCTTATCAATATCAAAAATTAGGTTAGGTATTGTGTGGGTACCTAAAGGTACCTGCTCAACGTAGGTGCAGGGGGTGGGGTAGAAAGGCGGATCCCAATTTATTGCTGCAGCTATACATTCAATGTAGAAGAATTCGAATTTTAGAATCGAAGGTTCATAATATAAGACTTCTCGGCTTTTATTCATTTTTAGAATTTTTTTGGAATGAATACATCATTCAATTTGGCAGACAGAACAGAGTAGTAAAGATTTCATCGAAAACTTACAGCAGCTTGCCAAACAAAGGCTAATAGAAAAAAGAGTATAGGTATGACAGGCATAAAATCCACGATGGGGTTGAAAATGGCATAAGCTTCGGGCAATTTGGCGAAGAAAAAACTAGTCGGATAAAGAACAGAATTAAAACAGATACAGGTTAAACTAAGTATATTAGGCATAACAAGCATTTCGTTCTTGTAGAGTAGATAATTGGATTTTGATTGAGTTATTTTTCTAAGGGAAAAAAGAAAAGGCGGGTTCAAAATCCTTTTTTCTTCGGACTTTCCCAAACGCAAAATACCTCCTTGTATTCGCACTCTCAAATGAGAATGGAAGAAATTCGACTTTCATATAATATCTTAATAGAATTCCATGTAATGATCAATGCATTTTTTGGATTCTATATTATCCGCATGTCTAGAATCCTAGCAAGAGAGTATCCCTCATTTTTTATGTAATTGAAGTGGGATTGACGAATAACAAATAAACATAATAGTGTTTATTAGTGTCGCATAAAACCAGAAATGGGGCGTGGCCAAGTGGTAAGGCAGCGGGTTTTGGTCCCGTTATTCGGAGGTTCGAATCCTTCCGTCCCAGATTTTTTCTGATGAAACGAAAGATGAAATCATATTGTACCCCACACGAGACAAAAGAAAGTTTATTAAAGAGAATAATTATCTCTTATGAACTCTTAGATTAGATGCATTTCTAAGCATTCTTTTTCTTTCTCAGAAAACATAATCAAGTGTCAAGTCCAGTCAAATTGAATATCTTTATTTTCATGAAAAATTGGGTCTATCAGTCACATTCAGGATATGCCCCTACTACTACTCATTACTCATATGTGTTTTGAAATTCGAACTTCTTAGATAAACTTTATGCTCCATATCCATGAAGGGGGAATTCTTACATGATACATTTGACATCTAATGTGAAAGAAAAGAAGGACCCCCTATTTCTTTTTCCCGAACTAAAGAACTAAAGTAAGTAAATAAAAAGAAAATAAAGGGGGTATCCTAATTCTATATTTCATGGCCAGATTAAAGAATAGGAAGTTTTTAGTTTCAGCACAGGTCTTAAAACTTTTGACCAAGATCGGCTTGCGAAAAAAGAAAAAGGGTTTCTATTCTATGGATAGGAACTCCATTTTTGTATTTTAGATATTATCTGATTTGCAAATATCCATTTCTAAATCAATGGAATGTGAGGATTAGAGAGAAATTCATATATTCTGTCTACTCGGCTTTCGAATTAATTGCAAAAATTTTAAACTTGACGTAAAACACTGTATAAAAAATGAGACCTATCCCTTTATGATAGAGATAGATTTTTGTTGTATTATATTATTAGTAAAAAGGGCCCCTCTTTGGTTAAGCGAAAACCATCTCGATCTGCGATTCTTTAAATATCCAGAATGATCCATTCTGGTAAGGATAAGGTAAGAACTGTTCGTTGGATAGAATGGATTCCAAAAATCATACTTCTCCTGATTTTTGATTTGGAGTTGCTTCTTTTAGGTAAAAGAAAGAATGCTATAAGTAAAAGCAAAGGCCTTAATTTGACTTTACACGAAATGTGTTTTTTTTACTTCATTTTTTCCCTCTTTTGGTATTCGAGTCGAAGAAGTACGAGAATTCTATAACTACCAAAAAACTTTCAATCTTTTCATTGGAATAGTTTATTTAGTTAATAGTTAATTGTTTTTGTTATGGAAAAATATATTGCTAATCTAATTCTAATATAATAATTAAATTAATTAAACTTTTTTTGAGGTTGATAGTTTATTTGTTGGAGAAGAGTCGATCCTTCGCTTCTCATTTCAGGATTGACCATCTCGAGTCCTCTGTTGAGGATGGAAATTCAATAAAAAATAAGTCTTAAGCAAACTTGTTTATTCGTCTTTTTCGAACTATGTTTCCTTCATATGATAGAATATGGGTTTAAATAAATTGGATCTTTGCGGAGTCTTCCCCGATAAATACTTATTTCTTTTATCCATATTTCTCCATAGATAGCAAGTTTGAATTAGTATACAAAAAACTAAACTAAACCAATGACTATTCATGATCCCATCCATATTGGATCAATTCCCTATACCACTTTGCAATGAAATTAGAGGAATGTTTGTTATGGTAAAACTTCGTTTAAAACGATGTGGTAGAAAGCAACGTGCGACTTGAAGGACATGATCGATTGTGGATTTTGTTATCCATCATTTTCCATAGTAATGAAAATGCTCTTGGCTCGACATAGTCTGTTCTATTCGTCCCGAACCAAATTTGCGCTGGGTTGTTTGTAAGTAAATAGTACACGATGGAGCTCGAGAGGACAGAATTGATTTTTTATCAAGGGAAAGAATCTAGGGTTAGTGAAAACTAATAAATTAGGCCAACTTTGTCAGTCTATCCTTAATATAGAAATCGAAAGGTTAAAATAAGAAGAAAGTCCAATTTTGGAAGATTGGAAAAACTCTTTCAATTAAAAGTCTATCAGAATCAATCGCCCATATTCGATTTCTATAGAAGAGGGAAATGCTTTATCGAAGGAAATAAGAAAAAAAGGGTATGTTGCTACTCTTTTGAAAGAAAAAAGAATAGGAATTCCCGAAGTAATGTCTAAACCCAAGGATTTCACAAATCAAAGATAAAGAATTCCGGAACAAGTAAACGCGATTTTCAATTGTCTCAACAATAGAATTGGATCAGAATAAGGAATAAAAGTCAATTCGTTCGAGATGAGACAAAGAAAAGAGTTTAGAGACGACTCAAAAAATTTGGAAGGATTTTTCCTTTTAAGTCTGTCAGTCAAAATTAACCAACTTGAGTCATGAGTATAAATGAAATTTGTTTTTTCTGTAAGGAAATTAATGCAAGTCATAGTCTAATTTCTATCTACTTGTATTATAGACAGAAATTCGAATCTTTTTCTCGAGCCGTATGAGGAGAAAACCTCCTATACGTTTCTAGGGGGGGCATTGTTTAGCTACATCTATCCCAATAAGCTGTCTATCGAATCGTTGCAATTGATGTTCGATCTCGAAGAGAAGGAAGAGATCTTCGAAAAGTAGGTTTTTATGATCCGATAAAGAATCAAACTTGTTTAAATGTTCCAGCTATTCTCTATTTCCTTGAAAAGGGTGCTCAACCTACAAGAACTGTTTATGATATTTTAAGGAAGGCAGAATTCTTTAAAGAAAAAGAAGGAACTTTGAGTTAATTGAAGAACTAAATGAATAAAAAAGTAGGAGAGGATCACTAGTATCCCTCGTTGTTTAATTATTTAGACACAATTTGCCTCTTTCTTAGTCCTATTTTTGACTGGATTTATGTCGTGCCAATCCAACATAAGCCCTTATTTTATTTACTTTTTCTATCTAATTTGTTTTCTTACCATTGTATTTCCATTGACAAAGGTCTATTGAACATCTAGAATTTGTAGATAGATAGGTCTCTTTATCCTCACTCCATATTAGGTTTTTCTGTCTACACTTCGCTCAAATGATAGGGTTGTCCCTCTTGCATGTACTCTCATACAAGATTTCTTTATATAAAGAAATCTAAATTGCTAAAAAAATGACAATTTTGCTATCGTGATTGGGGCCGCTCCTTTTTTAACCTTAGTGAAATTTAGCCGGACCTGTTCATTTTGGCATTTGAGTGTTTTTAATGGGCGATAAAATCTTTCTTTTAATGTTTTGCTAGTTCAATGTTTTGACAGGAGCGTGCGGTGTAATTCCATTGATTTTTGGGTTTCGATCGTATCTAAGATCCTATTTTATCTGGGTTGCTAACTCAATGGTAGAGTACTCGGCTTTTAAGTGCGACTATGATCTTTTACACATTTGGATGAAGCAACAAATTCGTCCAGACTCTTGGTAGAGTCTAGAAGACCACGACTGATCCTCAAGGGTAATGAATGGAAAAAATAGCATGTCGTAATAAAATCAATTTCTTATTTTGGATTTTTGGAATGGAATAAAAAATTCCGATTTTCTGGGTCTAGTGAATAAATGGATAGAGCCTGGCTCCAATTCTGGTAAAATAAAAAGCAACGAGCTTAACTTCTTAATTGAAATGATTCCCCGATCTAATTAGACGTTAAAAATAGATTAGTGCCTGATGCGGGGAAAGGTTGGGTTTTCCTATGAACGGACCCTTGATTTTTTCTTTTTTTTTTTTAGAAATCCTAATTATTCTTGATTATGGATTGAAAAGGGATGTTATGGATTGAATGTGTAAAAGAAGCAGTATATTGATAAAGAGACTGGATTCCAAAGTCAAAAGAGCGATTGGCCTGCAAAAATAAAAGATTTGTTCTCTTTTGTAATTAGAACAAACATAAACTAATTGGATAGAAAAGGAAAAGATCTGTGGATTAGATTCCTTTTCCTTCCAGGGTTTGTATTAAAAAATGCAACACCCTGTTTTGACCATATTGCACTATGTATCATCATTTGAGAAACCGAGAAATGCTTCTTCTTTCTGATTCAAGTAGAAATACAAATGGAAAAATTGGAAGGGTATTCAGAAAAACAGAAATCTCGTCAACAATACTTCGTTTACCCACTTCTCTTTCAGGAGTATATTTATGCATTTGCCCATGATTATGGATTAAAAGGTTCCGAACCTGTGGAAATTGTTAGTTGTAATAACAAGAAATTTAGTTCACTACTTGTGAAACGTTTAATTATTCGAATGTATCAGCAGAATTTTTGGATTAACTCGGTTAATCATCCTAACCAAGATCGATTGTTGGATTCCAACAATTTTTTTTATTCTGAGTTTTATTCTCAGATTCTATCTGAGGGGTTTGCGATCGTTGTAGAAATCCCATTCTCGCTACGAGAATTATCTTGTCCGAAAGAAAAAGAAACACCAAAGTTTCAGAATTTACGATCTATTCATTCAATATTTCCCTTTTTAGAAGACAAATTTTTGCATTTACATTATCTATCACATATAGAAATACCCTATCCTATCCATTTTGAAATCTTGGTTCAACTCCTTCAATACCGGATCAAAGATGTTCCATCTTTGCATTTATTGCGATTCTTTCTCAACTACTATTCGAATTGGAATAGTCTTATTACTTCAATGAAATCGATTTTTCTTTTGAAAAAAGAAAATAAAAGACTATTTCGATTCCTATATAACTCTTATGTATCAGAATATGAATTTTTCTTGTTGTTTCTTCGTAAACAATCTTCTTGCTTACCATTAACATCTTCTGGAACCTTTGTGGAACG